GGGATAAATGGCCGATACTACTGGAAGGATTCCTCTTTGGCTAATAGGTACTGTAACTGGTATTCCTGTGATCGGGTTACTAGGTATTTTCTTTTATGGTTCATATTCAGGATTGGGTTCATCCCTGTAGTAATCGGATGAACTGAGTTGTAGACATGAAAGCGTAAGAACTCACCAGTCCCCTTCTTTCTTTGTCTGATTCGAAGGGAACGATCCTGGTGAGTTCTTAATAATCAAAACCTTTTATTCAGATAATTAACAAAACAAATGGATCCCCTTTTCCTTTCCAATGTTTCCTAAAACCCCATTTGTTTTTTCTGATGATGTTTTGAAAAATGAACTTAATTGTTTAATTCCGACCATCTGGCCTAGGTAGTATCTATCTTTCTAAGTTCATTGACTAAGTTCTATAAAATCTAAAATGACCTCTCTTTTTTGTTTGCCCACTACTTTATTATACATAAAGTACAAAGTACTAAGTACCAAAAAAATTATGAGAAACCTGAAAAAATAGAAACTAAGGATAGGAATCTTTGAGAAACTGACTGGTATGAAGACTCATTATTATTTGGACACAAGAAGGGGAATTTTCTTCATCCCTTTCTTGTGTCCAAGACTAGGAAGACTAATAATGCCCCGAAAAAATACGGTTCTTTTTACTAATTACTAACTTGATGTTGCAAAATTTTCGGATCTAGAAATTCATTTCAGATAATTGAACCTTCTCAAACTGTTTCTTTTTAAGAACCAAAAAGATTTGTGCCAAAATAACAGATGCCAAGAAGAACAAAAGTCCTTGGACACGTAATGGATCTTGAAGTACTATTTCTGCATCTCCCTGACTAAATCCACCCACATTAGGATTACTTGTTAATGGTTGATCAAGTTTGATAGATTCACCCTCTGAAACAAGAAGTTCTGGCCCTGGAGGGATAATATCAACCACTTGACGTCCATCCGATGGATCCACTATGGTTATTTCGTATCCCCCCTTTTCTTTTCGTATAATTTTGTTTACTATACCTGCTGCTGTAGCATTATAAACTGTATTATTACTCTTGCTTCCGTCGGGATAAATCTGTCCCCGTCCCCTGTTCCCGCCTACATATATGGGATATTTTAAGAAGTGAACATCCTTTTGACTAGCGGGGTCGGGAGAAAGAATAGGAAAGGTTATTTCACTATATTTCTGACCAGGAACAGGACCTATCACAATAATATTTTTTTTTGTGGGGCGATAGCTCTGAAAAGACAGATTGCCTATCCTTTCTTTCATCTCGGGAGAAATACGGTCGGGAGGAGCTAATTCAAATCCCTCGGGTAAAATAAGAACAGCCCCCACATTCAAACCCCCCTTTTTACCATTAGCAAGAACTTGTTTTAGTTGCATATCATACGGAATTCGAACAACTGCTTCAAATACAGTATCGGGGAGTACCGTTTGGGGAACCTCAATATCCACGGGCTTATTAGCTAAATGGCAATTGGCACATACAATACGCCCAGTCGCTTCTCTTGGATTTTCATAACCCTGTTGTGCAAAAATGGGATATGCATTTGAAATGTATGTCCGAGTTATTATATATATCATGAGCGATACGGAAATGAATCGAGTAATCTGTTCCTTTGTCCAAGAAAAGGTATTTCTAGTTTGCATGGTCCAATCATTGAGCCCAAAATTTCTACAATAAATTAGGTAGGTTGCTAGTATAGTTCCCTATCCACGATTCTGCTATGTACGGAAATAAGTTTACTCGAATATAAGAGAAATCCTCTGGAGAAATAGAAAGAGTAAGTACTTTTTTGAACGCTTTCTTTATGTACTTCTTTATGTACAAAGTAACAAACATTATAATCGGATTAATAATTAATATCAGTGAATCATTTTTCAGTCATTCATTGAATGATAAATCACTACAAGTGATGGAGATACACGATTTAAATAATGGAAGATCCAATATTTGAAAATTGTATCTAAAATGACTGGAAAAGTGGAAACAAGACCAGATATAATTTGATCGTTATGAGCAAATCCAAAATCTTTGTAGATAGAGCTAAGCATTAGTTCCCAACCATGGGGCGAATGGAATCCAATACACAAATCCGTTAATAAAAGAATACAAAAAGCTTTGATCGTGTCGCTTACGTTATATAAGAATTCCTGAACCCAAGAGTTAAGAATAACAAGTTCTTCATTACCCAGAATAGAATAACCGCTTAGAATAATGAAACATATTATATTTGTCGAGAAGTGTAAAATCATATCGATACGATCTTCATTGTGCATCTTGATCAATTGGATTGTTTCTTTGTGTATTCCTATACTAAGCTTTTGTAGATGTGGCTCCGGATATTCCTTTATCATTTCGTTCAACAGGAAGAGTTCCTCAAATTCTATGAATTGTTCTAGAATACTATTTTCTTGAATGATATTAAAGAAAGTTTCGGGTTGCCTAGTATTCCACCAATTAGTAACCCAGGATTCTAGACTTTTATGAAATAAAAGAGAGATACACCCAGGCAAAAATACTATAGATGCAAGATATAGAAGGGGAATGAATGCTTTCTTTTTTTCCATTTTTTTCATCTGTGAATTCTTAATGAACCCACCTCGTTTGTAAACTCTATGCGATCCAATATTTCTATCAAGCAATGAGTTCTATTACAAGGTATCTTTCCTTTGAATCTATTCACTTGTGATGTATTGGTTATGGTTAGTCCTTGAATATATAAAGAATATCCAAATAGAATAAGAGTCCGTCTCAAATTCGAATGAAGAAATAAAAAAAAATTGGACCTAATCCCGAAATGGGATAGTGTGATATAGGAGATGCCGCTAGTATTTTTTTTATTTTTTACCTCCTGATGAGAAATAATTTTCAGTTCATTTCAAAATACTTCAATCGGTACACGCAAGAAATAGGCTAATTCCGCAGCTTTTTGTTCAATTTCTCGTGGAGTCAAATTCTCATCAGTACGAGTCAAGGGAATAGCTCCCTGGCCTCGGATATCCATATAAAGGACACGCCGGGCATAAATACCCTCTGTAACTTCTATTCTGATGGACTGAACATCTTTCATAAGGAATCGAAGGAAGATGCGACGATTTTGTCCAGGAAATCCCCAACGAAAAATACACACAATTCCTTCCTTTCTATCGAATCGATCATAACCACTACCTACATTCCAGGAGATTGTGCACCACAAATAGGAACTAATAAAGAGACCTGCGATGCCATAGAAAGACATGACGAGCCCTTGTGGAAAAAAAATGATTTGCTGAGACGGAAATAAAGATATCAAATTCCTACCAAGATAACTGGACGTTCCAACCAACAAGAATCCTAATGAACCTAAAAAAAGGATAAAGGCCCAGCAGAAATTACTTGTTTTTCGAGACCCCGTTATAAGTTCTATCCATATATGTTCTGATCGCCAACTCATACTAGATCCGGTTGCATTTTATTGAAATTGAGAGAAGAACCCCCCAAAAATTTGACTTTACTCTTTTTTTCGAAGTAACTCTCATCAACTAGCACTATTCTGATGGGAACCTTTAGGCATAATTCATCGAATTGGCTAGATGTAAAATACTAGTATCCCCTTTATATGATCTCCTATAGATAGAGATAGTGACATGCATTTCATTGACTTTACATTTCAGAGATCTGCGGATCCTGATCTATTTTAAAATAGCTATAATTATTTTAAACATATAACATAGTCCACATGCATAAGAGCTCTTTCATTTACATTTAATTCATGTTCGGAAGAAGGCACATCTTATACGATATTCTACTAAATGGATATCCATTTTATGATCCATGTCTAATCTACGTCTTGAAAAAAATGGCTGAGATTGGGTCGCATCGGGTTTAAAAAATCTTGTTTCTTTGAACATGAAGAGATAAAGAAGCCATTGCAATTGCCGGAAATACTAGACCCACTAAAGGCACAAAAATAGATGGTAAGTTGAGAGTTGTCATAGAATGGGTACCTCGGTTTAATATTTGTACCTGTTATTCTTAATATTATATATTTAAAAATCTATTTAAAATTCGTTATTAATTTTAAGTCGTATATAATTATACTATAAATGAGTATATAATAAGTGCAAGGAATGTAGAACTAAAAAATGTACTTATTACTTTAATTTTTCTACATGGAATATATGTCTGATAAACTAACAGCTTGTTCGCCACAAAAAAATAATTGACCTTAAAGGTCTACTTGATTCCATTTTTATTCGAAGGAAAGAAAGCGTGGAGCTGAAATAACTCATTCAGAACGCCTTTTAAAAGATTACGTGGTACGATTGTATCGAATAAGCCCTTATGGAATAAATATTCAGCCGCTTGTGAACCTTCTGGTACTGTCTTATTCAATGTTTGTTCAATTACCCGTTTACCCGCAAATGCAATGTAGGCATTGGGTTCAGCAATAATGATATCCCCCAACATACCAAAACTAGCCGTCACCCCACCAGTAGTAGGAGATGTAAGGATTGATATATAGAATAACTTTTTATTTGATTGATAATCATATAAAGCCGAAGATATTTTAGCCATTTGCATCAAACTCAAACTTCCTTCTTGCATCCGTGCGCCTCCGGAAGCACATACTAGAATAAGAGGTAGAAATTTATTGGTAGCATACTCGACCAACCGGGTGATTTTCTCGCCTACTACGGATCCCATACTACCCCCCATAAACTGAAAATCCATAACCCCAATTGCTATAGGAATACCGTTTAGTTGACCTGTGCCTGTTTGAACAGCCTCAGTTAATCCTGTCTTTCTTTGATAAGAATCAATGCGCTCTTTATAAGGTTCCTCCTCTGAATGAAATTCAATGGGATCAAGAGAGACCATGTCTTCATCCAAAGGATCCCAAGTACCTGCATCAATCGAAAGCTCGATTCTATCTGAACTACTCATTTTCAAATGATATCCACATTGTTCACAAATATACATTTTTGGCTTAAAAAATTTCTTATAATT